TTGATTGATTGGTTCAGGAATCCTAATTTTTATCGGTATGGATAAAAGAACTTCCTATGTTATACTATTCAAGTTTCGACAACGAATTTATTTGATAGATCCCATATTGTTATTCATGATATTGATCCGATTTAAGATCATTGAGAGGTAATTTAGTCATTGAATTTAAAGACGAAAGGTTTATCATCTCTAAGGGATTAAATCCCGAATTATTGCCAAGTTAAAAACTGATGAGATTATGGAAGTAAATATTCTTGCATTTATTGCTACTGCACTATTCATTCTAGTTCCTACCGCTTTTCTACTTATCATTTACGTAAAAACAGTCAGCCAAAATGATTAATTCATTTGAATTTTCAAATGACTTTGAATGAGACTTTCCTTATGATTTTTTTATCAAAAATGGACAAAGTCAAAAGAAAAGGATTCCAATTTCGCGTCTTAATTTAAATGAAATGAGCGGACTCTAATTGTCACTATTCTATGAAAAATAGTATGGTAAGAAAGAAATAGATGAATCTTTCTTTCTACCATACTATCTATCTCTTAGTTTAAGTCTAGAAAGTTTCTAGTAAAATATATTAAGTTTGTATGGATCAATCTACAACACCCTCTTTCCTATTTCCTATATGCATATATCAATTCCATACATTGTAGGGTATGGAATTGATATAACACCCAATTAGCTAAATCTATTTGTTCCAATCAATTTAAGAAAATTTGGATCTTAGGATTCGCCTCTTTTTCCTTTTACTAAAAAGGAAGAGAAAACCTCATCGAAGTTTAACGTCCGAATCATGCTATGAAATAAGTCGATAAAACGCAAACAAACCGTCTTTTAAAAATTATAAACCTGGTGGTAAATACTCAATATGTGCCTCGCCCCAACATATTATTTCATACGCATAGTCTCTTGTTAGATAACCACTATCTCTATATCATTTCTCATAGAAAGTGCGTATACACTTAACAAAAAAAAAAACGACTTGTTCTTGGAACACTAAAGAGGCAAAGAAATCACAAAAGAGTCCGATTTTGCTCGTTATTTATCTAGAAATATAGTAAAAGCCCCATTCCATTGATTGAAATAGAAAATTTTGGACAAATTTTAGGTTGGAATAAATTTCCAATCCTCAGAATCTCCTCCTTTTCGAACTACAAACACGGGAATCACTGAAATCTCTCTTTGATTGAAAGAGTATGATTCTTATCATCTTTTCCATTGAATTCCAATGGAATTCGAAATTCCATTAAGATATTTCATTTTTATTTTATTTTAAATAGTTTACGTTACAGAACGATCTAGAAGTATTACTAATTTAGTTGAGTAATAAAACCGTATCAAATCAATTAGTAGTACTTCTAGAGCCCACTTCTTCCCCACACTACGAGTGAAAGGGAAAATGTAAAAACTACCATTAAAGCAGCCCAAGCGAGACTTACTATATCCATGTGAATTATGTCCCCTATCCCTATAAATATGAAGGTATTATTCTCATTAATAATAGTGGAATGAATGGCGCAGAGTCAAAAAGGGATTCTGACAAAAAATTAGTGAGAAGGCAATCCAACAAATTGATTATGATTTCGAATCGGGAAAGATTAAAGACAAGCAAAATACCTAGTGTAGTAGTAGTAGTAACATCCCAAGGGATGGGTAGCGTGTAGGAATAAGAACAAAATACTAAGGCCTACTCTTTTTTCTTTTTTTTTTTGTTAACTTTCATAAGTCATAAGTAAAAAAGTAAAAACGGAAAGGGAGAAATCACTAAAAAAAACAAATAACTATCTATTACCTATTACATTACAGGCCTCTATTTCCTCATTTGATCTAATTCGTACCCCCTTCCAGTATCCCTGTGAAAAGGGGGCTTGACTAGGACTTGCCGAAAAGAGATTTTTGCTTTTTGCCCTTTATTCAAGATCCAGTCATTAGACACTTCCTTAATATTCCTTAGTACTAGTAATAGAAGGGAATCTTGAAATCTTGGTAGCCCCTCTAGCAGTATATTAGAATATTTCCTTGAATCCTAGATGCGACCGAGGATTCATAATTAGAAAGCCTTTAAAACCACAGGCTTAGAATCAAAGAATCTGTCAACAGTCTCTTTCCTCTCCTTTTAGGAGTGAATAATTTTGCCAGTTCTATCAGCAGAACTGAAGATATTTCGAGTTTTTTGTTGATCAGGCGACACCCGGATTTGAACTGGGGAAAAAGGATTTGCAGTCCCCCGCCTTACCCCTCGGCCATGCCGCCAAAATTATACAAAATCGATGAAGATTTTGTCGGATTACTGAATTGATTTTATTGTACTTGCGTTTTAACTCCCGTTTCCTTAATCTTTTTCTTGTCCTAAAAAAAAAAAGACTTCTTTTGGTTTTTGCAGTTGATCCATCGCTTCGATTGATCGTGTAAGATCTCACACAATGCTAAAAACTTCTTTCGCTTTTCTATTGAAAAAGCAAATGTGGATGTTCAGCCAACAAATTGGAACCAGTA